TTTCGAACAGGCATGAATACAGCATCTACAGGATAACTTCCATCTTGAAAGTTATGCGGCATCTTTATAAGATATCCGCGATTTCTTTCAATTTCTAATCCGATACGTAAATTAATTGGTTCTGTCAAGCTAGCTATATGTTGTGTATTGTCGACAATTTCTACATAAGGTGGTAAGATGATATCTCGAGCAGTTACATATCCAGGACCTCTAACACAAATAGACGCGTCACAAGTTCCATATAGATTACTTCTCAATACAATTTCTTTCAAATTCATTATAATTTCGTGGGCCGATTCTTGAATACCTGTTATAGTATAATATTCGTGGGAGACGTTCTCAGATTTTACACGTGTGATACATGTTCCTTCTATTTCTCCAAGCAAAGCTCTTCGCATCGCAATGCCTATTGTGTCGGCTTGTCCTTTCATAAGTGGAGACAGAATAAATCGACCATAATAAAGGCGTTTACTGTCTGTTCTTGATTCAACACACTTCCACTGTAGTGTCCGAGTAGATACTGTTACTTTCTCTCGAACCATAGTAATAATTAATAATATTTTTTTTGATTGAATTATTTATTTCTCTTGTTTCTCTTGAAATTTCTTCACTGTTTATTTCTACACACGTCTTTTTTTCGGAGGTCTACAGCCATTATGTGGCATAGGGGTTACATCCCGTACAAAAGTTAATAGTATACCACTTCTACGAATAGCTCGTAATGCGGCGTCTCTTCCGAGACCGGGACCTTTTATCATGACTTCTGCTCGTTGCATACCTTGATCTACTACTGTACGAATAGCAACTGATGCTGCAGTTTGAGCGGCAAAAGGTGTCCCTCTTCTTGTACCCTTGAATCCACAAGTACCGGCTGAGGACCAGGAAATCACCCGACCTCGTACATCTGTAACTGTAACAATGGTATTATTGAAACTTGCTTGAACATGAATAACTCCCTTTGGTATTTTACGTGCACTTTTACGTGCACCAATACGTACATTTCTACGTAAACCAGTTTTCGGTATAGCTTTTGCCATATTGTATCATCTCATAAATATGAGTCAGAAATATATGGATATATCCATTTCATGTCAAAACAGATTCTTTATTTGTACGCTGAGCCCTTTAGTGAATCTGATTATCCCTTTATCCTTGTCTTTGTTTATGTCTCGGGTTGGCACAAATTACTCTAATGCGCCCCCGTCTACGGATTAGTCGACATTTTTCACAAATTTTACGAACGGAAGCTCTTATTTTCATCTTTGTCATTCCTTATCTTAATTCTGAATCTACTTCTCGGTAGAAAATAGGTTTCTTGAAATTTTTTATCTTGAATCGTATTGAATAAAAATCACCTAATCCTTCAAATCCTTGTTTCGGAGTCGATAAATTATACGTCCTCTGGTTGAATCATAACGACTTACTTCAATTTTGACTTTATCTCCGGGAAGTATCCGTATAAAACTACGCCGGATCTTTCCCGAAACATAACCTAGAATCAGATCCTCATTATCTAAACGAACCCGGAACATGCCATTGGGAAGCGATTCAGTAATTAAACCTTCATGAATCCATTTTTGTTCTTTCATTCCAGGTAAAGCCCCCTTGAGGTATCAACTAATGGAGGAGAAACGATATTAGACAACTCACCCCCCTTATCTTTTTTTTTTTTTACAAATAGGAAGAGGTTTCGGATTTCATTTGGATATTAAATGGATTACCATATATAACATAAAATTTCTCCGCCGATTCCTTCTAGTCGAGCCTCCCGATCTGTCATTATACCCCGAGAAGTAGAAAGAATTACAATCCCCATCCCACCTAAAATTCTAGGAATTCGTTGAGAATTAGAATAGATTCGTAGACCGGGTCGGCTGATCCGTTTTAAATTTAACAAATTCCTATAGGGTCTTTTCCTATTCCTGCTATGTCGCAGGGTTAAAACCAAAAAATTTTGGTTTTTTTCTCGATGTTTTCTGACGTTTTCGATAAAACCTTCTCGGAAAAGTATTTTAACAATATTTTCGGTAATATTAGTAGATGCTATGCGAACAACTCTTTTTCTATCCATATCAGCATTTCGTATAGAGGTTATTATCTCAGCAATAGTGTCTCTACTCATGATGAACTAAAACTTTTGGTGTCTCAAAATTGGATATAATTAACATGTTTTTTTATTGGTTTATGAATAGAAAATTTTTAAGGTATATACGCGAAACACAAGCTACGAATTAATCTAGTTCTTAAATTATTTCCTTTCAAATACCCCAAAAATATCAGATCTCTTTTTATTTTATAATACTTCGGGAGCTAATGAAACTATTTTAGTAAAATTTAATTGTCTCAATTCGCGGGGGATTGCCCCAAAAATGCGAGTTCCTTTTGGATTTCCTTCTTGATCAATCACAACTGCAGCATTGTCATCATATCGTATTATCATACCGCTGTCACGTTTAAGTTCTTTACAGGTACGAACAATTACAGCTCTGACTACTTCTGACTTTTCTAGGGGCATATTTGGTACTGCTTCTTTGATCACAGCAACAATAACGTCACCAATATGAGCATATCGGCGATTACTAGCTCCTATGATTCGAATACACATCAATTTTCGAGCCCCGCTGTTATCCGCTACATTTAAATAGGTCTGAGGTTGAATCATATAAATTATTGAGTCTATTCTTCCAATGCAAAGGATGAAAAAAATAAAAGAAATATTGTTTGTCTAAGTCTAAAAAAAGAAACCTGCGATTTTGTTTCATCCCCACAACTCATTTCTGTCGGTTCTACATTTTTATCCCGAAATAATAAATTGAGTTCGTATAGGCATTTTGGATGCTGCTATTAAAATAGCCCTTTTAGCTATATTTTCGGTTACTCCACCCATTTCATATAGTATTCGTCCCGGTTTAACAACAGCTACCCAATATTCAGGGGATCCTTTCCCCGAGCCCATACGTGTTTCAGCAGGTCTTACTGTAACTGGTTTGTCTGGAAAGAGCCGGACCCATATTTTTCCCCCACGGCGTGCATTTCGTGTCATTGCTCGGCGACCTGCTTCGATTTGTCTCGATGTGATCCAAGCGGGTTCAAGTGCTTGAAGAGCATATTTACCGAAACAAATATGATTACCTCGATAAGATATTCCCTTCATTCTTCCTCTATGTTGTTTACGGAATTTAGTTCTTTTGGGGTTATAGTTGATGGTTGTTTCGGAATTCCACCTCTACTACAGAGCTGGACGTGAGAGTTTCTTCTCATCCAGCTCCTCGCGAAAAAAGGATTGAAATTTGAATTTCAATTAATTTGAATAGCTATTAGAACATTTTTATAAAAAATTTTCTTTTTTTCTAACGTCCTAATAAATCTTTCTTTTTTTTTGTCCTTTATCCGAGTTTACCAATTCAAAAAAAGAAAGTTTTCGCGGGCGAATATTGACTCTTGCAATCTCTATTTCAGTCCTAGCACTTGTTCGTCACTTTTCCGAATAGATGAATTGATTTCCGGTTCATTTCGCCATCCTAACTAGTGAATTATTAAGATTCATTTGTTTAATAAAATCTTTTGCATTCACAGGTTTCTTCGTTTCCACCACTTCGTACTAAATGATTAGGTCAGAATTCTACAACGGAGCTCATAATCCAATTTATTCTTGAGTCAACCTTCTTAGTCTTTATTGACTCGAAGCTCTTGAGTTTTTTTCTCTTCTATCAGAAATTCATTGAATATTTCATTATGTATGAATCAATTTAGTATTGATGCTTTATTACATTGTCTTTTATGAGATGACCCACAGACCTTCCATATTGGAATTCTATATCATTGATATTCTTTTTCTCTCTTTCTCTCATCGTTCCATTTATCCACACTATTTCAGTTGCTACAAAGATATGACTTATTTAACATATCTTGACTGGTTCTTTAGATCCAGATAATATGAAGTGATGAATTGGTTTTCATACTATCGGGCCGGTCTTTTCTAACCCTAACCCTAAAAAAACCAACGAGTCACACACTAAGCATAGCAATTATATCAAAAGGTCAATTGAATTTTTATTCAACCCTATAGAATTAAGAATTAGTTTGATTGGTAGGAAAAAGAATGAAGGGGTTTCCCCTTTTTTCCTCCTATCAATAGATAGAAGGAAAAAACAATGAAAGTTTTCTTATTCCTCTTCCTTGTCTATAAAAATCCAAATTTTGATGCCCAAGACCCCATAGATAGTCCGAACTGTATAGGAACAATAATCTATTTTAGCTCGAATGGTTTGTAGGGGAACTCTGCCCTCTCTGATCCATTCGACACGGGCAATTTCTTTTCCGTCGATACGCCCTGCAATTTGTACTTGAATTCCTTTTGTATCCGCTTGTTCAGTTAATTCAATAGCCTTTTTCATTGCTTTTCGAAATGAAACTCTATTCTTTAATTGTCCGGCTATAAATTCTGCAAGAATGTTAGGGTTTCCGTAAGGTTTTGCAATTCTTCTGATAGCAATGTTAAGTTTTCGATTCACATAATGAAATTTTTTTTGTAGATTCATCTGTAATTCTTCGACCCCTCGCGGTCTACTTTCTATTAATAACTTTGGGAAGCCCATAAAAATTATGACCTGGATCAAATCGATTCTTTTTTGAATCTCTATATGCGCAATTCCCTCGGCGCCGGAGGATATTTTCATATTCTTTTGAATATAATTTTTAATAAAGTCTCTTATTTTTTGATCTTCTTGTAGGTCCTCAGAATAATTTTTTGGTTTTGCAAACCAAAGGGAATGATGACTTTGGGTTATACCAAGTCGAAAACCAAGTGGATTTATTTTTTGTCCCATACTACCTCACTATCACTATTATATACATTACGATTTACCATAGTTGTCTTTTTCCATCTAGGGTTTTTTAACGAATAGAAAGATATATCTTCATATTCATCTAAAGATATATCTTTCACTACAATAGTTATATGACAGGTAGCTTTTTTTATCGCATAACTACGTCCTCGA